AAGAAATAATAGTAACTTGGTCTCGGGCATCTACCATTATACCCACAATGATTGGCCATACAATCGCTATTCATAATGGAAAGGAAAATTTACCTATTTATATAACAGATCGTATGGTAGGTCACAAATTGGGAGAATTCGCGCCTACTCTGACTTTCGCGAGACATGCAAGAAACGACAATAAATCTCGTCGTTAAATTATTAATATTTAATATTCAAAAATATTAAATATTAATAGAAATATTATTAATATAAATTAAATAATATAAATAAATAAAAGTAAAATAAAAAAAAAAAGAAACTAAAAAAGTACTTTTCATTCATTAGTGGGGGGTGACCTTATGATAAAGAACTGGAGTTCAGGTAGAGAAGAAAATAGAGAAATAAAAGTTTTAGCTCAACATATATGTATGTCTGTTTTAAAAGCGCAAAGAGTAATTGATCAGATTCGCGGACGTTCCTATGAGGAAACACTTATGATACTGGAACTCATGCCTTATCGAGCATCTTATCCAATTTTACAATTGGTTTATTCTGCAGCAGCAAACGCTAATCATAATATGGGTTTGAACGAAGCTGATTCATTCATTAGTAAAGCCGAAGTCAATAGGAGTGCTATTGTGAAAAAGTTAAGACCTCGGGCTCGGGGACGTAGTTATCCGATAAAAAAAACCACTTGTCATATAACAATTGTATTAAAGGAAAAATCTAAATCATTTTTAGATCAATCAATCTAAGATTTAGATTCATATTCAAAATATGAATGGAAAGAGAACATAATAGAAAAATATGGGACAAAAAATAAATCCACTTGGTTTCAGACTTGGTACAACCCAAAGTCATCGTTCCTTTTGGTTCGCACAAACAAAAAATTATTCCGTGGGTTTACAGGAAGATGAAAAAATACGGAATTGTATCAAGAACTATGTACAAAAAAATAGGAGAATATCCTCGGGTTTCGAAGGAATCGCACGTATAGGAATTCAAAAAAGAATCGATTTGATCCAGGTCATAATCCATATTGGATTCCCAAATTTATTAATAGAGGGCCAAACACGAGGAATAGAAGAATTACAGATGAATGTACAGAAGGAACTTCATTCTGTGAACCGGAGACTCAACATTGCTATCACAAGAATTGAAAAACCTTATGGACAACCAAATATTCTTGCAGAATATATAGCTTTACAGTTAAAAAATAGAGTTTCGTTTCGAAAGTCAATGAAAAAAGCTATTGAATTAACTGAACAAACAGATACAAAAGGAATTCAAGTACAAATCGCAGGGCGTATCGACGGAAAAGAAATTGCACGTGTCGAATGGATCAGAGAAGGTAGGGTTCCCCTACAAACAATTCGCGCTAAAATTGATCATTGTTCCTATACAATTCGAACTATTTATGGAGTATTAGGCATCAAAATTTGGATATTTGTGAACGAGTTTGGATATTTGTAAACGAGAAATAATAGACCTTCATTTGTCTTGCCATTCTGTCCAGTGATAGAACAAAAAATTACAAACTGTTTCATTCTTTTTCTGTTAAATCAAACAAAAATGAACAATTCTAATTCTATAAGGTTGAATAAAAATTCGATTGACCATTTAGTATAATTGCTATGCTTAGTGTGTGACTCGTTAGTTTTTTCTTTAGAGTTTAGGGTTGAGATTCAAAAAAAAAAATAGACTAACCCCTACTATGAACTTAGTAACCATATAAATTAATAACCAACTTATTGCTTCGTATTGTCAAGATCCCAAGAAACAGTCACTATATGGGTGGATCGATCATATAGTTGTAGCAACTGAAATTTTTTCCATAAAAAAGAAATCTGATTATGGGTTGTGAAGCAAAAATAAAGGGATGTGGATAAATGGAAGGATGATAGAAAGAGAGAACAAAAATATCAATGATATATGATTCCAATATGTATGGTCTATGAATCACCTCATAAAAGGCAGTGTGATAAAGCATTAATACTGATATAATCAATACTGATATAAATATATAAATGAAATATAAATAAATAAAATATAAAAAAAAGAAAAAAAAATAATAAAGAACAAAGAGCCTCGGGTTAATAAAAACTGAGGAGATTGACTCGGGAACGAATTTTGCCGGAAGCTCCATTGCAGAGTTCAGGCCTAACCATTAATGGAGAAGCTATGGGAACGACGAAACCTGTGACTGCATAGGATTCTATTGAAAACGAATCCTAATAATTCATTGGGTGGGATGGCGGAACGAACCAAGAAAAAATTGATTTATTCTGAGAGGTGTCATGAATTGACCTTACGAATGAAAGAGTCAATATTCGCCCGCGAAACCTTTATTTATTTATTGGATTACAATTTTTGGCCCGATTCGATAGAGGTCAAAATAAGGATTCATTATATTATACGTTATATTCTAAAAAAAGAAGCATTTTTTATATTTTCTATATCTAATAATATACACGTCCAGCTGTATATTTTGTATATACATCTTCCTTTGTAACAAATTAAATATGTAACAAATTAAATATCAATAAATGCCATTCATTACTTATAATTACTTATATTATTAACTCATAATTACTTATTTATTTATAATAATAATTATAAATAATTATTATAATTATACATGTGTATCTGTAATATTATTGAATTATAATTATACATGTGTATCTGTAATATTTAATATTATTGAATCGTTTCATTCGCGAGGAGCTGGATGAGAAGAAACTCTCATGTCCGGTTCTGCAATAGAGATGGAATTAAGAAACAACCATCAACTATAACCCAAAAAGAACCAGATTTCGTAAACAACATAGAGGAAGAATGAAGGGAATATCTTGTCGAGGCAATCATATTTGTTTCGGCGGATACGCTCTTCAGGCACTTGAACCCGCTTGGATCACAGCTAGACAGATAGAAGCGGGGCGGAGAGCAATGACACGATATGCACGTCGTGGTGGAAAAATATGGGTACGTATATTTCCCGACAAACCTGTTACAGTAAGACCTACCGAAACACGTATGGGTTCGGGAAAGGGATCCCCCGAATATTGGGTATCTGTTGTTAAACCGGGTCGAATACTTTATGAAATGGGCGGAGTATCAGAAACTGTAGCCAGAGCAGCTATTTCAATAGCTGCGTGCAAAATGCCTATACGAACTCAATTTGTTATTTCACGATAGGGATGTAGAACTAAACAAAAGGGATATTGAGGATGAAAAAACAACCGCAGGTTTATTTTTTTCTGGACGGACAATATTTCTTTTTTTCCTTCATCCTTTGCATTGAAATAAGAGATTCAAATAAAAAATATATGATTCAACCTCAGACCCTTTTGAATGTAGCGGATAACAGCGGAGCTCGAGAATTGATGTGTATTCGAATCATAGGGGCTGGTAATCACCGATATGCTCATATTGGTGACGTTATTGTTGCTGTAATCAAAGAAGCAGTGCCAAATATGCCTCTAGAAAGATCAGAAGTCATTAGAGCTGTAATTGTACGTACATGTAAAGAACTCAAACGTGACAACGGTATGATAATACGATATGATGACAATGCAGCGGTCGTCATTGATCAAGAAGGAAATCCAAAAGGAACTCGAGTTTTTGGTGCGATCGCTCGGGAATTGAGACAGTTGAATTTTACTAAAATAGTTTCATTAGCTCCCGAGGTATTATAAATACTAGTAGATGACACTATGATATAGTAGGCTATCTGAAATAGATCAAATTAATAGATTGTGTCTCACGCATATACTTTTAAAAATTGAATAATTCAAAAAAAAAAACAAAGAAAAAAGGAAAAAAGGAAACATGTTGATTATATCAAAATTAGGAGGCACAAAAAATTATAGTTCGTTATGGGTAGGGACACTATTGCCGATATAATAACTTCTATAAGAAATGCTGACATGAATAAAAAAGGAACGGTTCGAATAGCATCTACTAATATCACCGAAAACATTGTTAAAATACTTCTACGAGAAGGTTTTATTGAAAATGTTCGGAAACATCAGGAAAATAAGAAATATTTCTTGGTTTCAACCCTGCGACATAGAAAGACTAGGAAAGGAATATATAGAACCGTTTTAAAGTGTATCAGCCGACCCGGTTTACGAATTTATTCCAACTATCAACGAATTCCTAAGATTTTAGGTGGAATGGGAATTGTAATTCTTTCTACTTCTCGAGGTATAATGACAGATCGAGAAGCTCGACTAGAAAGAATTGGAGGAGAAATTTTGTGTTATATATGGTGATCCTCCTCCTCTGGTATCCTAATTTTATCTCTAACTTCCCATTTGTGAAATAGAGAGGAAAAGTGAGTTATATACCTCTTCCTTCATTAGTTGATACTTCAAGGGGGTTACCTGGAATGAAAGAACAAAAATTGATTCATGAAGGTTTAATTACTGAATCACTTCCCAACGGTATGTTCCGGGTCCGTTTAGATAATGAAGATCTAATTCTAGGTTATGCTTCAGGGAGGATCCGGCGCAGTTTTATACGGATACTACCGGGAGATAGAGTAAAAATTGAAGTAAGTCGTTATGATTCAACCAGAGGACGTATAATTTATAGACTTCGCAACAAGGATTCGAACGATTAGGTGATTTTTTAAACATTCCTTTCATGGGGACACAATTCGAAGTTCAAAAAAAAAATATTCAAGAAACTTATTTTCCTCAAAAGAGTAGATTCAGAATTAAGGTAAGGAATAAGAAATATGAAAATAAGGACTTCTGTTCGTAAAATTTGTGAAAAATGTCGACTGATCCGTAGGCGCGGACGAATTATAGTGATTTGTTCCAATCCGAGACATAAACAGAGACAAGGATAATCTTTCTAAAAAAGAACTTTCTTTTCTAAAGGGGAGGACCCATGTAAGAATAAAAGATCTGTTTTAACATGAAATGGATATCTCCGTATCTTTTCTTTCTGTATATTTCTGACTCATATTTATGAGATGATAAAATATGACAAAAGCTATGCCAAGAATTGGT